GGCGGAACGAACCAAGGACCAATCCATTTATTATGAGGGTTCATGGGCTAACCCTACATCTGAAATAGATATTGAAAGAGTCAATATTCGCCCGCGAAAATTATTATTTTATTTGTTATTGGATTTATAAATTTTGGACAATCCGATATCATATAAAAGAGAAAACTAAATAAAGATAAAGATTCCTTATAACGTTATAACAAAACAATATTATCCATTTATATACAGATAGCTAGAATTGTCTATAATAGAAATAGAATAGAGGTTTAGTTATATATCAAAACAAGATATACAAATTTACAAATGAAATCTAATCTCAAAGAATCCCTCGATTCGGTATATTATATTAGTCATTAAATATATGTATATTGTTTTTGAATCGTTTCATTCGCGAGGAGCTGGATGAGAAGAAACTCTCATGTCCGGTTCTGTAGTAGAGATGGAATTGCGAAAAAACCATCTACTATAACCCCAAAAGAACCCGATTCCGTAAACAGCATAGAGGAAGAATGAAAGGAATATCCTATCGAGGTAATCATATTTGCTTCGGTAGATATGCTCTTCAGGCACTTGAACCTGCTTGGATCACATCTAGACAAATAGAAGCGGGGCGGCGGGCAATGACACGAAATGTCCGCCGCGGTGGAAAAATATGGGTACGTATATTTCCAGATAAACCAGTTACAGTAAGACCCACAGAAACGCGTATGGGTTCGGGAAAAGGATCTCCCGAATATTGGGTAGCTGTCGTTAAACCTGGTAGAATACTTTATGAAATGGGCGGAGTCGCAGAAAATATAGCCAGAAAAGCTATTTCAATAGCGGCGTCCAAAATGCCTATACGAACTCAATTCATTATTTCAGGATAAGAGAAGAATGTAGAAACAAAGGAAAGAGGTCTTTGGGATGAAAAAAACCTACAATTGCAATTGTAGATCTTTTTTAGACAAACAATATTTCTTTTTTTTTTTTTTACTTCGCCTTTTTGCATTGCACTAAAAGAACAGATAAAAAAAAGACTGATATGATTCAACCTCAAACCCATTTGAATGTAGCGGATAACAGCGGGGCCCGCAAATTGATGTGTATTCGAATCATAGGAGCTAGTAATCGACGATATGCTTATATTGGTGACGTTATTGTTGCTGTAATCAAAGAAGCAGTACCAAATACACCTTTAGAAAGATCAGAGGTGATCAGAGCTGTAATTGTACGTACTTGTAAAGAACTCAAACGTAACAACGGTATGACAATACGATATGATGATAATGCTGCGGTTGTCATTGATCAAGAAGGAAATCCAAAAGGAACTCGAATCTTTGGTGCAATCCCCCGGGAATTGAGACTCTTCAATTTCACTAAAATAGTTTCATTAGCACCCGAGGTATTATAATTATAAAACAAGACCATAATATAGTTATAGTATTTGAATGAAATGATTTAATTAATAGTGAAATGATTTAATTAATAGATTGTCTCTCACGCATATACCTTTTCTAAAAGATATTTAATAATAAAAAAAGAAAGAGCATGTTAATTATATCAAAAGTCAGGGACAACCATCATTTTAGTTTATCATGGGTAAGGACACCATTGCTGACATAATAACCTCTATACGAAATGCTGACATGAATAGAAAGGGAGCGGTTCGAATACCATCTACTAACATAACCGAAAACATTGTTAAAATACTTTTACAGGAAGGTTTTATTGAAAACGTGAGGAAACATCAAGAAAACGACAAACATTTTTTGGTTTTAACTCTACGGCATAGAAGAAACAGGAAAGGGTCATGTAAAACTTTTTTAAATTTAAAACGGATCAGTAGACCAGGTCTACGAATCTATTCTAATTATCAACGAATTCCTAGAATCTTAGGAGGAATGGGGATTGTAATTCTTTCTACTTCTCGAGGTATAATGACAGACCGAGAGGCTCGATTAGAAGGAATCGGCGGAGAAATCTTGTGTTATATATGGTAATCTTTCTGATATTCGAATAATATGAGAAACTTCAATACATATTTCCTTTTATGAAAAAAGGAGATAGAAAAAAGCGGGTTTCTAATATCACTCCTCCTGCCTTAGTTTAGTTAATATAATAACGCTTAGTTAATATAATAAGAATAAGGAGTTTTACCGGAAATAAAAGAACACCAAGAAGGTTTAATTACTGAATGAATTATTTCCCAATGGTATGTTTCGAGTTCGTTTAGATAACCAGGATCTTATCTTATTATAGGTTCTATTTCAGGAAGGATTCAACGTAGTTTTTTTATGTATACACCACCAGGAGAAAAAGTAAAAATTGAAGTAAGTCATTTTGATTCAACCAGAGGGCGTATAATTTATAGACTCCGGAACAAAGATTCGAATGATTAGGTGGTTTTTTCAACTTCAACATTACTCTTTTTTATGGGGATACAATTCAAAGTGAAAAATTTAAGGAAAATCCATTTTCTTCAAATAAATAATTCAGAATTAAGTTAAGGAATGACAAATATGAAAATAAGGGCCTCTGTTCGTAAAATTTGTGAAAAATGTCGACTGATCCGTAGACGGGGACGAATTATAGTAATTTGTTCCAACCCAAGACATAAACAAAGACAAGGATAATCTTTCAAAAAAAAAAAAAGAAAATGATAAAAAAAAGTATGATATGTATAAATAATATATAAAATATATCTATAAATATATACCTAATTATATAATATTTATATATTTATATATTATTAAAAATTCTAAAAATAGGATTCTAATAATTAGAATATAAAAATAGAAAATAGAAATGTATAAATGGGTATGCATATATCATACCGTATAAAATATATTAAGATAAATAATTAAATAATATAAGATTGAATTCTAATTAAATAAAGGATCTGTTTTGACATGAAATGAAATGGATATATCCATATATCTCTGACTTATATTTATGAGATAATATAATATGGCAAAACCTATACCAAGAATTGGTTCACGTAGAAGTGGACGTATTGGTTCACGTAAGAATGCACGTAGAATACCAAAGGGAGTTATTCATGTTCAAGCTAGTTTCAACAATACCATTGTTACTGTTACAGATGTACGCGGTCGAGTGATTTCTTGGTCCTCCGCCGGTACTTGTGGATTCAAGGGCACAAGAAGGGGGACACCATTTGCCGCCCAAACCGCAGCAGGAAATGCTATTCGGACGGTAGCGGATCAAGGTATGCAACGAGCAGAAGTCATGATAAAAGGTCCCGGTCTCGGAAGAGATGCGGCATTAAGAGCTATTCGTAGAAGTGGTATACTATTAAGTTTCATACGGGATGTAACCCCTATGCCACATAATGGCTGCAGGCCACCTAAAAAAAGACGTGTGTAAAAATAAACATTGAAGAGATTTCAAGAGAAATAAACAATTCAAGAATTTGATTAAAATATATATATTATTACTATGGTTCGAGAGAAAGTAACAGTATCTACTCGGACACTACAGTGGAAGTGTGTTGAATCAAGAGCAGACAGTAAGCGTCTCTTTTATGGACGCTTTATTCTGTCTCCACTTATGAAAGGTCAAGCCGATACAATAGGCATTGCGATGCGAAGAGCTTTGCTCGGAGAAATAGAGGGAACATGTATCACACGTGCAAAATCTAAGAAGATACCACATGAATATTCTACCATAGAAGGTATTCAAGAATCCGTACATGAAATCTTAATGAATTTGAAAGAAATTGTATTGAGAAGTAATATGTATGGAACTCGAGACGCGTCTATTTGTGTCAAGGGTCCTGGATATGTAACTGCTCAAGACATCATTTTACCACCTTCTGTGGAAATCGTTGATAATACACAGCATATAGCTAACCTAACGGAACCCATTAATTTGTGCATTGAATTACAAATCGAGAGGAATCGCGGATATCATATAAAAACGCCAAATAACTTTCAAGACGGAAGTTATCCTATAGATGCTGTAGTCATGCCTGTTCGAAATGCAAATCATAGTATTCATTCTTATATGAATGGGAATGAAAAACAAGAGATACTTTTTCTCGAAATATGGACAAATGGGAGTTTAACTCCTAAAGAAGCACTTTATGAAGCTTCCCGGAATTTAATTGATTTATTTATTCCTTTTTTACATGCGGAAGAAGAAAACTTACATTTAGAGAACAATCAACACAAGATTACTTTACCCCTTTTTAGGTTTCATGATAGATTGACTAAACTAAGGAAAAATCAAAAAAAGATAGCATTGAAATATATTTTTATAGACCAATCAGAATTGCCTCCCAGGATCTATAATTGTCTCAAAAGGTCCAATATACATACATTATTGGACCTTTTTAATAACAGTCAAGAAGACCTTATGAAAATTGAACATTTTCGCAAAGAAGATGTAAAATGTATATTGGACATTCTAGAAATAGAAAAACATTTTGCATAAATTTTAAATCCGTTGGATTTTTTATTTTTTGTTTTTAGAAAAAAAAAAAGATGAAAATGTGGTTTTTAAATCTTTAGCACAAATCTATATACTCGGAATCGGTCTAAAATGGAATTGAATAGATGTATCTAGGGATTAGTCGCTTCAAAGTGAATTCTCCCTAGATACACACGTCATGAATCTTATTTCACAATTGAATCAATTTTAAAAAAGACCTAACGTTAGGGATTTATCAATCGGTAATGTTGCTCCAATACCCAACCAAAGGGCCACTGCGGTACCAATCAAAAAGACGGTTGTCGCTACTGGACGACGAAATGGGTTTTGGAATTTATTAACATTCTCCAAAAAAGGTACTGTTAATAATCCCGCGGGTACCGAAACCATTAAAAGAACACCCAATAACTTATTGGGCACTGTACGAAGTATTTGAAATACGGGAAAGAAATACCATTCAGGCAATATTTCCAAAGGAGTTGCAAATGGATCCGCGGGTTCCCCAATCATTGATGGTTCTAGAACCGCTAAGCCTACGTTACATGCAATAGTACCTAGAATTACTACCG